TGAACAATGTAATATTTCCATTTCTTTATTAAAAAAGAAGTTTCTTTTGAAGCCAAAAGGGATTTTCCTTGATACCTAACATAATGCACGAACGGATCCTTAAACAACCAAAGATTACTTTGAAAATCTTTAGAAAAGACTTCTACAAGACGCTCTATTTTTCCATAGAAATAGATTCGTTCAAGAAAGATTCCAGAAGATGTTGATTGTAAATGAGAAGATTGTTTGCGGAGAAAGAAAAAAAGGGATTCGTATTCATATACATGAGAATTATATAAGAAGAAGAAGAATCTTTGATTTATTTTTGAAAAAGAAGAGCTAGTTTTCTTTAGGATAATAAAAGTATTCCAATACTCGTGTAGAAAGAATCGTAATAAATGCAAAGAAGAGGCATCTTTTACCCAAAAACGAAGAGTTTGAACCAAGATTTCCGGATGGACAGGGTGGGGTATTAGTATATCTAACACACAATTTAAATGTGAAAGATTGTCCTCTAAAAAAGGAAATATTGAATGAATTGATCGTAAATTATGAGATTGGAATGTCTTTTTCCGTTCTAGTTCTAGAACGGATATTAGTCGTAGAGAAAAAGGTATTTCGACAATAAATGCAAATCCCTCGGATATTATTTGATAATACAAATTTTTGTTGCGCCCGAAAATTTGATTTTTGTTAGAATTTTTAACAGAAATAAAAAAAAAATTCTGTTGATACATTCGAGTAATTAAACGTTTCACAATTAGTAAACTAGATTTCTTGTCATAACCTGAATTTTCTAAAAAAATTGATTGATTTAAATCATGATCATGAGCAAGTGCATAAATATACTCTTGAAGTATAAGTGGATATTGAAAGTCGTGTTGTTGAGATCTATCTAGCTGTAAATATCTTTGAAGTTCCTCCATTTGAAATTCTATTTGAACCAAAAGTAGAAGATTGGGAGGATTATGAAATGATACATAGTGCGATACAGTAAAAACAAGGTATTATCTAAAAATAGATACCTCGGAGACAGATAAACTTACCAACAGATTCTCTACCCTCTTTTTTCCATTTCATTAGTCTATGTTCATTAGACTATGTTATAGTCTAATAAAACAAGATGGTTAGAAATCCTTTATTTTTTTTCAACCTAATCGCTCTTTTGATTTTGGAAAAAACTGTCTTTATCAACATACTGCTTCTTCTACACACACATCTCCATTCTATATTAGGGAATGGCAATAATTAGGATTCATTAACAGAAAGAAATCAAAAAAAAGAGAATCCACTCATGGGGGGAAAGCTTTTCCCGCATCAGGTACTAATCTATTTTTAACATGTAATTAGATGGGGAATTATTCAAATCAAGAAGAAAAGCCCGTTACTTTTTCTTTCCCTATTATAATGAATTGAAATTGAAGCCCTAGAGCCTTATCCATTTATTAATTCGACCCAACTTCATTTTGTTCCTTCCAAGAATTCCAACCCGATCAAAATCAAATATTCTCAGAACTATCCGTTGCTCCGACCTGCTCTTTTTTCCATTCATTCCCTTTCTTCAGGATCAGTCGTGGTCTTACAAACTTTACCGATGGTATGGACGAATCCTTCCCTTCATCCAAATGTGTAAAAGATCTTAGCCGCACTTAAAAGCCGAGTACTCTACCGTTGAGTTAGCAACCCCAAAATAAAAAATGTGTAGATACAATCAGAATAAATTAAAAAAGAGAAAAAGTATAAAAAGTATAGATAAATGCAAAATAGACCCCTCTTATTTTAGATTATCTACTTTTTCAATAAGATTTCAATAAAAAGGACCCTTTAGTATCCTTGTATTAAAGGACCCACCACTTGAAATGAAAGTAAAACCGAAACCTATGGGCCAGAAATAAAAAGATCCACTTCATTTATCACGATGAATTATATTTGTTCGATACACTGTTGTCAATATAAATGTTGACAAAAAAAGAATACAATGGAAAAAACTCAAAATAGAATTTTTCTAATTTTATTTCAAATTCATATTTAATATATTTTTTAATATATTTTAATTAATAATTTTAATAATAAATAATATTAAATTAAATAAGAACTTGTGTTAGACTGGCACCATATATCTAATTCTAACCTACACAGATATAAAAAGTATAAAATAAATAAAAAGTAAGAAGTGAAATGAAAAAATCTCGGATTTCTTTTATCCATAATGAATATTATAGTCAATCCATCTAAGTGGAATAAGCAAACTTGATTCCTTTTTTATTAGTAGAATTCCAATGAAACTGACCAATTGAAGGGAATGTCCACGTTTTTTTAAAAAAGAAAGTTTTGTCATTCTAAAACATAGGATTGAGTAGAAGTAAGGATGAAGTAAGGATATATAATGATAAAATAAATCGATATGGATAGAGCGGAAAAGGGGGGTAGTAACTTATATATTATTTTTTTTGTATCCCCCCTTAATTTTTTTGTATTTCCTTAATTGAATTCCGTTTGATTAAGGCGAAGTTCCTTAAAAAGCCCCTTCTTCTTTAAAATATCCCGAACAGTTCCTGTAGGTTGAGCACCCCTTTGAAGGAAGTATAGAATAGAAGGAACGTTTAAATAAGTTTCATTCTTTATCGGATCATAAAAACCCAGTTTCTGAAGATCTTTTCCTTCTCTTCGGGATCGAACATCAATTGCAACGATTCGATAGACGGCTCATTGGGATAGATATAGATGAACAATACCCCCCCGAGAAACGTATAGGAAGTTTTTTCCTCGTACGGCTCAAGATAAAATGATTTGGTTTGAAGTTTTGTCTGTGTATGGAATTCAAATAAATGACAAATGAATTAGACTCTTATTTAATTCCATTCACCCTTTTCTTCTTCCTTCTTATTCTTATATTCTTAAAAAAGGAAACCGTTCATTCGTACTCATAACTCAAGTTGGCTAACTGTCAAATAGTTCAAAGAAAAATCTTTATTTATTGAGTAGTCTTTACCCCCTTTTTTTGTTTGTCTCGTTTCAAATCTATTTATATTCTTTTTCCGTTATTGAGACAATTAAAATGGTGTTTCCTTGTTCTAGAATCCTTTATCTTTGTTTTATTTTAAATCATTAGGTTTAGACATTACTTCGGTGTTTCTTAATCCTTTCAAAATGGCAGCAACATACCTTTTTTTGTGATTTCAAGAATCCTGTGGACGACTGATTCCGAGTGATACACTTTGTATCAAAAAAGTTTGATCAACAAAATGTCCTTTTGAATTGGAAACTTGCTCGAAGTGGATTCTTTCGATTTCTATATCGAAGATATATTTACGAAGTTGTTCAATTTATTGATTTTAACCCTAGATCCTTGCCCCGAGAAATGAATACTTTCTTTTTTACTCGAGCTTCATCATGCACTATTTACATTACAACCCAACAAAAAGAGAGGTTCCTGTGGAACAGAACAAATGATGTCGAGCGAAGAGCACCTTCATTCCTATATAAAATGGTGGATGTAAGAATCCACAGCGGATCATGTCTTTCAAGTCGCACGTTGCTTTCTACCACATCGTTTCAAACGAAGTTTTACCATAACATTCCTCTAATTTAGAAGCGGCATGGAGTTGATTCAATCATGGAATCATGAATAGTCATTGGTTCAATATGGTGCATAGATATTGTAATCTATGCACTTTTCTTCTCTATATATATACGGGTAAATAATAAAGATTATTCTTTTCTGAAGAAGTCTTAGCAAGACCCCTTCTTTAACATACATAAATAGAAAAATAACACGAAGAAATGAAATATGCATCTTCAAGTGACTTAACTTAATAAGATAGGTTGTAGTAATAGGTTGTCCTATTTTCTACTTTTTGAGTATCGAAGATTAAACTATTTTTAATAGGGAATCATTCCAAATATTTATTAAATTCTATATTTTTCTATAAAATGAATAAAATTTTCAATTATGTCTCAACCGTTACATAGATTTTCTATTCTTCATTAGGTCCAAACAAAAATACCTAAAAATGAGATTCAAAGAAAACGAATCAGTTACATGACTATCTATTAATAAGATTCGAGCAAGCACAGATATTAAAATTTATACCTTCCCTTGCTCTTTTTTTTAGCCTAACTCATTACTATTAAGATAGTTCACTCTATTGACTAATGAATTCACCAAGAACTTCCTATTGTTTAGGATGAATTAAGAGATATACAGAAAATAATAAATAAAAAGGGGGGGGCTCCCTTATTTACTTTACGGAATAGATTCTTTATTATCTCGCGTACCCATCCTTAAATATATATTTGTCTATTTGACATTTGGATATTTGTTCAAAACAATTTTTAGATTGGATATGCTCTGGGACGGAAGGATTCGAACCTCCGAATAACGGGACCAAAACCCGTTGCCTTACCACTTGGCCACGCCCCATTTCTAGTCAAGACTAATAATTAATATTAATAAAAAATATTAAAGATAAAGAATACTATATATTAGTAGTTATTATTAGTATTGGTTGTTTGTCAACTGCAGTCCAAATATCTATAGAATAGATTCCTGTGCTTTTGCTAAGTGTAGGTAGATAACTTAACTGAATTTATTGATCATTACATATAATTCAATTAAGATATTGTATGAAAATATGATTTCTTCTATATTCTCATTGAGAATGAGAAGATTTTTGATTGGGTGGGTTTAAAGAAGGATTTTTTTGTCTACCTTACTTACTTTTTCCTTATATCCATAATTCAATCAAAATGCAATTATCTGCAAGAACAAAATGTCTGTTATGCTTAATATCTTTAGTTTGATCTGTCTTAATTCTGCCCTTTATTCGAGTAGTTTTTTCTTAGGCAAATTGCCTGAGGCCTATGCTTTTTTGAATCCAATCGTAGATTTTATGCCAGTCATACCTTTGTTTTTTTTTCTCTTAGCCTTTGTTTGGCAAGCTGCTGTAAGTTTTCGATAAGATCTTTAATAACATCCTAGAAAATTCATAATTTATTCGAGAAAAGTCGAATAAGATTAG